TGTTTCAAAATTTAATGTTGGTTCATTGGAACCATATAAACCCATACCTAGAACTCCCATTAAGAGAAAAATGGAACCTCCTGCAGTGTACAAAATGAACTTTGTAGCTGAGTACAGACGTTTCTTTCCTCCCCACATGGATAAAAGTAGGTAAACAGGAATTAATTCTAATTCCCACATGATGAAAAAAAGTAAGAGGTCTCGAGAAGAAAATGATCCTATTTGACCACTGTACATTGCTAACATCAGGAAATGGAACAATCGCGAATTTCGGGTAACTGGCCAAGCCGCTGAAGTAGCTAAAGTAGTGATAAATCCTGTCAATAAAATGGGTCCTATAGAAAGTCCGTCGATTCCGAGTCTCCAGTGAAAATCAAAAAGATTTATCCAGTTAAAGTCTTCTTCCAATTGGATTAATGGATCGTCCAATTTAAAATGATAACAGAATACGTAGGTCGTTAGAAGGAGTTCAAATAAGCAGATACAGATAGTATACCATCGAACTACCTTATTCCCTCTATGAGGGAGAAGAGCAATTAAGGAACCCGCGGATATGGGCAAAACAACAATGATTGTTAACCAATAAAAATCACTCATAGTAAAGACAAAATACACTTTGATTTGACCAGAAAAACCCGCGCTCGGATTTTTTTATTTATCGAGTACGGGTTTTTGTCGGTAAAGAGGAATCAAATGGATTCAAGGGGAGTTTTTTCTAACGTATTAATAAGCTAGACCCATGCTACGGGTTGTCTCATGCCATAAATAAACCCGTATACTTAAGAAATCCGTTGGACAAGCAGATTCACATCTCTTACAACCTACACAGTCCTCCGTTCTTGGTGCGGAAGCAATTTGCTTAGCTTTACATCCGTCCCAGGGTATCATTTCCAGGACATCTGTAGGACACGCTCGTACGCATTGGGTACACCCTATACATGTATCATAAATTTTTACTGAGTGTGACATTAGATCTATTAATTTTTTTTTGGAACGTCATAAATTTTCGGTCTGGTAGCTTTAGTAAATGATTCCATATTTGGGCACCAGACGAATCGGTGATTAGACCATAAAGTTCTGTTAGAAATCTATTTCTGATCTGTTCATGAGATAGGCCCAAGATACTTTGATCTCTTATCTTTCATCAAACATGGTCATATCAGTCAATACACGTTTTGCTAATCTATAAATGAATTATAATTATATATAATAAAGAAAGAAAACGTATCAAATTTATTGTACTCTTATTCCTAATCCATGCCTATGATCCATTGATCCATAACGTGAGCCGGGTGTCTATTTACTTCCACAGAGTGACATAACGTATATGTCTTTATATATTTGAGTAAAGGTTCCGACTATTTTTATTTATTCAATAAATTTGATTGATTGATGCGAGTTGATTTTCTGTTACGATAGATCGAAGAAACAATAGCTGGTCCAATAGCAGCTTCGGCGGCTGCAATAGCCATAACAAAGATCGAGAAAACGTCTCCCTTTAATTGGCGACTATCAAATAAATCAGAAAATGTTACGAGATTCATATTAACAGCATTCAGTATAAGTTCAAGACACATAAGTGCTCTAACCATGTTTCGACTTGTGATCAATCCATAGATACCAATAGAAAATAAATAGGCACTCAAAACAAGTACATGCTCGAGCATCATTGACCAACTCCTCGTCAATCTCGATTCATTTCAATATAAACAACAATTCAACTGATTCGATTAATTAAATTAGAAGATTCTACTGAATAGAATTCAATTATCAATCCATATAATATATATAAGAAATACAGTACCAAAAAAGACACTGAAATGGGTCGTCGAACTAACAAAAACTTTTCAATTTCAATATGTCTCATGAACAATATTCCAATTTAGGGTGGACAGATGCGATAACAATTACACGGAGGAAGACCTTATTTGCATTTCCAATTCTAAGTATCTATTCCCGACGAGCCATAGCAATTGCGCCCACTAAGGAAACTAAAAGGATTATAGAAATAAGTTCAAATGGAAGATAAAAATCTGTTGATAAATGAATCCCAATCTGTTGAACATTACTTGTCAGGTCCTGTTCTATGATCTGGTTTGATCTTGTAGTCCAAATAATCCCGTACCATGACGTGTTTGGGATAGTAGCAATTAGTGAAAAAAAAATACTTGTACAAACTAGCGAAGTGAATCCATCTCCGACAGTCCAAAAATGCAAATCATTGTAATATTCTGAACCATTCATAAACATCACAGCAAATAAGATTAAGACATTTATGGCTCCCACGTAAATAAGTAGCTGCGCAGCAGCTACAAAATAAGAGTTCGATAGAATATAAAATAAAGATATACAAACAAGAACCAATCCCAACGAAAAGGCAGAATAAATTGGATTGGTAAGTAATACCACTCCTAGACCTCCTACTATAAGACCTGATCCCAGAGATACTAAAAGAATATCATGTATTGGCGCAGGTAAATCCATTATGTGTTAAATAAGCGATAAATAAGTCAAAATATTACTGGTCGGGAAAAAGTAGGTTACCCTTTTTTTATATCTAATAGTTCTTACCCTAGCGTGGTGTGGGTTTATGTAGATAGAGTTAATCAATTGAACGGGCCAATCTTGCTTTTGTCTTTAGTCGAAACAGAGTTCGTAATTTCATATTTTTAATTAAACAAATAAGGTCTATGGCTATAATGGCTATATATTTATATATATATATATAAATATATTCCAAAAGTAGTTATAATCCTCACAAATCTAGTTATTATTTGTCTGACATGAAAGAAACTTACCTACTTTAGATCAAAACTTAGTCTTATTTTTAATTTAATTGGTAATCGTTCTTGAATCAAGGGGTTTATCCATAGATATTTTTATTTGAGTTGAGTTCATAATTGTTCGAACTGTGTAATCTCCAATTACAGACATTGGTAACCGACCCAAAGCAATTTGATTATAATTTAATTCGTGACGATCGTAGGTGGAAAGTTCATATTCTTCAGTCATTGATAAACAGTTTGTGGGGCAATACTCCACGCAATTACCACAAAATATACAGATTCCGAAATCAATACTATAATTAAGCAATCGTTTCTTTCTAATATCTGTTTCTAATCGCCAATCAACAACAGGTAGATCTATCGGACATACGCGAACACATACTTCACAAGCAATGCATTTATCAAATTCAAAGTGGATTCGCCCACGGAAACGCTCTGATGTGATCGATTTTTCATAAGGATATTGAATAGTTACAGGTAAACGATTTGCGTGAGATAAGGTAATCATGAAACTTTGACCAATGTATCTTGCAGCTCGTACTGTCTGTTGACCATAATTCATGAACCCAGTCACCATAGGAAACATATATCGTGAATATCCATGAATAATTTGATGTTTCTTTCTCTTGCTTGAGAGAGGATAAGAATCTGGAATATCCTATTCTGTTACAGCGAAACAAGTTGGGAAGAAGTTGTCAATAATAGATTACCGAGAGCAATAGGTAAAAGAGATTTCCACCCAAGATTTAATAGTTGATCCATTCTCAGCCTAGGTAAAGTCCATCTTGTTGAGATAGGAATGAACAGGAACAAATAAGCTTTAGCTAATGTAATGAGGAGACTAATTGTTGTTCCAAAGACTTCACTAGTTTGATTTATTTCGAAAAGTTCAGTAATTGGTATATATGGAATAGGAAGATTCCACCCTCCCAAGTACAGAACTGTTACGAATAATGAAGAAACTAGTAAATTTAGGTAAGAAGCAACATAAAATAAACCAAATTTGATACCTGAATATTCAGTTTGATAACCTGCTACTAATTCCTCCTCGGCTTCCGGTAAATCAAAGGGCAATCTCTCGCATTCCGCTAGTGAAGAAATTATAAAAACTATAAACCCTATAGGTTGACGCCAAAGATTCCACCCCCAAAAACCATATTTTGACTGCGCCTCAACTATATCAACCGTACTTGAACTGTTAGATAATCATAGTCGATGATAACATCACTGTTCCCATCTCTATTCCAGAACCGTACATGAGACCTCAGCTTCATACGGCTCCTCAATGGTCACGAATAAATCTAAGGTATGCTTCGGTATTACATTGGCATACCATAGGAAAAAATAAAGATGAATCAAAATGCTCATAAGTGAACTAGACCAGTGGGATTCTGTCCGCGATAAGATAATAACAAATAAAAAGTACACTTCTGAATCCATCTCATCCTTTATCCTTTTTGCTTAGTTTCTTGTTCAGTAATAACTCGATCTTTCCATAAGATACAATAAATAGTCAATCCATTTTTCCTTCCTGTTCTTCTCTTCTTTCTCAGAAGGACTATACTATATAAATAAAGGATTACTTCGTTCCTGATAGTTATTTTTCAATCAGTGGATAGGAGCTATACTCTGGATCGGGATCACGGGGAAGTACTTTTTGATCATTTCTACCAACTTCAAGCCCTCATTATGACTCCTTTTATGTAATGTAAAAATATCCGTTTGGATACGTTACATTATCTCCATTACTAATCTTTTGTGTACCTTGGTGTTCCTAACCGTCCACTCAGTTTTGGTTGATCCTCGGTATGGTAATAAATACAAGAGTAAAAATTCCATACAGTTGATCTTTTGCGCCCGCTTCAAGTCCTGATGGCTAATCGATACTTGGGGTAAACAGCTTCCACTGCTTATGTTTAGCTCCACTTTACTCTCGTACATAGGTAATGAGACTCGATCTTCTTACTGCGAATTCATAAGCAGTTTTGTTTCACTCATATAACTATCTGGTTTAGTTCATAGATCCCAGTGATGAATAAAAAAGAGTTCTATCTATATATATTCAATCAACTTCTTTCCTAGAAAAAGCAAAGAAAGAGGTAGGAGTGCGTATTCCAACGAATCACACGTAGAGATATTGATAACACACATGGAGTTAACGGTATTTCATAACTTATAGATTGAGCAGCAGCTCGTAAACCACCTGAAAAGGAATATTTATTATTTGATCCATATCCGGACATAAGAAGTCCGATAGGGGCAATACTTGAAATAGCGATCCATAGAGAAACACCTATACTGAGATCGGTTAGTACAAGGTGATGGCCAAAGGGAATTACTGAATAACTCAGTAGAATTGATACGACCGCTACGGATGGGCCGACACTAAATAAACGAATATCTCCTCTAGATGGAAGAAGATCTTCTTTGAAAAGTAGTTTGACCCCATCCGCTAGAGCTTGAAGAATGCCCAAGGGCCCGGCATACTCAGGACCAATTCGTCGTTGTATCCCTGCAGATATTTTTCTTTCTAGCCACACAATTACTAATACCCCTATTGTGATTCCCAATACAAGAGTAAAAATAGGTATAAGTAACCATATGAGCCCATAGACCTCTTTTGAGGATTCCGATCTGAAAAAAGAATTGATAGCTTGTGCTTCTTCAATTATCATTTCAACGATCAACTTCTCCCATAATGATATCTATACTACCTAGTATTGTCATAATATCAGCCAATTTCATTCTTTTAACTAGCTGAGGAAGAATTTGCAAATTGATGAAACCGGGTGGACGGATTTTCCATCTCCAAGGAAAAACACTATTATCTCCTATCAGAAAAATACCTAATTCTCCCTTTGGGGCTTCTACTCTCACATAAAGTTCTTGTTTTGACAATTCAAAACTGGGAGAAGGCTTTTTACTAATGAATCGATATTCAAAGTCGTTCAATTCTGAATCTTTTGTTCCAGCAAAGCGTCGGAATTCTAAATTTTCATAAGGTCCCCCCGGAATTCCTTCTAGAGCCTGTTGAATAATTTTTATGGATTCCGTCATTTCGCCAATTCTTACTAAATAACGAGCTAATGAGTCTCCTTCTTTTTGCCATTGGACTTCCCAATCGAATTCATCATAACACTCATACCGATCGACTTTACGAAGGTCCCATTGGATTCCGGAAGCTCGTAGCATTGGTCCTGATAAACCCCAATTTATGGCTTCCTCTTCCCCAATAAAACCTACCCCTTCAACTCGTTCCAAAAAGATGGGATTGCGCGTAATAAGCTTTTCATATTCAACAACTCCCGTTAAAAAATAATCGCAGAAATCTAAACATTTATCTATCCAGCCATGAGGTAAATCAGCAGCTACCCCCCCGATACGGAAATAATTATGCATCATTCGCATACCTGTGGCAGCTTCGAATAGATCATATAACAATTCCCTCTCTCTGAAAATATAGAAGAAAGGAGTCTGTGCGCCGATATCGGCCATAAAAGGTCCAAGCCATAACAAATGCGAAGCTATACGACTCAACTCCAGCATAATTACCCTAATATAGCTGGCTCTTTTAGGTACTTGAATATTTCCCAATTCCTCAGGTGCATTAACGGTTATTGCCTCCGTGAACATAGTAGCTAAATAATCCCAACGTGTCACATAAGGTAGATATTGTATAATTGTTCGGTTTTCCGCAATTTTTTCCATTCCTCTGTGTAAATAACCCAATATGGGTTCACAGTCGATAACATCTTCGCCATCTAGAGTAACAATGAGTCGAAGAACACCATGCATTGACGGGTGGTGAGGACCCATATTGACCACGAGGAGGTCTTTTCTTGCGTCTGGTACAGTCATATGTTTTTATTCTCCTTATTCTCCGATCCCAATTCATTATTCCATGAATTCCTGAACTGAAAATGAAACGAGGTTCATAAAAATTCAAGATCTAATGAACCGAATAATTCAAACGAATTTCCAAACTAACCAGTTTTTGGTTCTCGAATACCCAATTGACCAATTAATTCCCTATAACGCACTCGATTTTTCTTTGATAAATAAACCAGCAGTCGTTGGCGTTTCCCCAGAATTTTCCGCAGACCTCTCTGAGATAAATAGTCTCTTCTGTGCAGTTCCAAATGTGAAGTAAGTCTCTCTATCTTATTGGTAAAATTAAATACTTGGAATTCAACAGAACCCCTTTTTTCTTCTTGTGGAATAACGGATATGGGCGAATTCTTTACCATACAAATAAATTCTTCTCTTTTTTTCTTTTTGTTCCCACGGATATAAATCTTCCCAATCAAGAATAATAATACCATTTATTTTGTTCTGGTGTACACAATAATCTGGATTGATTCATATATTACTCTTTTTTCTATCAAACAAATCAAAATGAATATGAATAAATAATAACAAGAAATTTATTCAGACACAAAGGGATGGTATATTCCTGGGCTCACGAAACAGAATGAAAGGGACCTAAAAAGATTCTGTCGATTCATTCCTAGGTCCAATTGATATGTGACTGAATCTTGTGTATCAGAGTCTAACATAAGGTATGTATTTATTTGCATGTTCTCATATACCAGGCACGTGATAAAGAGGGAAATTGACTGTAACATCAGCGAATTCCAAATTGCTGATACATATGGATCCTTGACATACTGAAACGACTCCCATTATTGGTATCAAACCAATAGCGATTCATACAGGCTAAATCTTCTAATCGATGAGTGGGCCAAAGAAACACTTTCCATTTTAGAGAGTTATTTGTATCTGTATCAAAATGCTTATCCCTATTTACAAATTTCTCAAACCCCTGCACATTAGTCTTAGCTCTATTGCAAAATACTGGATTCTTATTCACAAGGTTCCTATTTCGGTAATTGAAACGGCTTAGAATTCTCAATTCTCTACGATGGCTAGGAGATAAAATATGTTCAGGAACAAGCAAATCATAATTATTATTGTCCCCATTCACACGCACTCCTCCGTGTCGTGCAATCGAGCCATTAAAGTAATTCTTATCAATATGTTTTTTTACCTGGTATCCTCGATTAGTTTGGTGCTGATCCTTATGGGTCAATGAAATAGCTATGGTTTGATACATAATCGAAATTCCATCCCATTTGATAGACAAACGAACCGGTTCAATAAGAAATATTCCCCTTTTTATCAATTCTGGAAGAGACAAATCCTTATTAATCAGCATTACATCTAGACCCATTTCTCCTCTTTGAATAGAGGATATAGCAATTTCATTCGGATTCATAAGTCTAAGCAGTAGACAATATACCTTGATATTATTGGTCATTCTTTGATTGAAAGAATCATCCCATCGGAGTTGAAAAAGAAAATATTTTTGCAAAAAGAAGTCTAGTTCCGCTTCCTTCTTGCTCTTTAATTTCTTTTTCTTTCTGCGTTTCTTAATATCTGAACCTGCAGAATTTGCTCCAACATCTTTTTTTTTGTTTCTTATATCAGATATAAGATTTCCTTGGTGCTGTCGTTTTTTCTCGTCCCGGTTCCGATTCTCTAATTCAAAATATCCCTTTTGATTAGATTCTACTTTTGGTTTTGGATGAAATCTTTCTTTTTGATTAGATTCTACCTTTGGATCTATATAAAGATCGCTTGTTTTATTTCCATGAAAATCAAATAGAAGCAATTTGATTGGTATAATCCACGGATTAGTCTTATATCGATCGTAAAGCGGCACAAATTCTGGTAAGAACCAAGGGCGCAGATTCGATATAGTACGATCTAACATTTGTTCATTCATTCCCATCCAATCAAAAAAGAACTCTTTTTGCTTTGTTTGGATTTCTTGATGAATTCTGATATAAAGAGAAAGAATATCTTTCTTATTGGTCCCAGTCTTAGTAGTTTTCTTTTTTTTATTAATGAAAGTTCCGATTCCGATACCCGTACTAGTCCTAGTTTCAATATTGTTTCTAGGGTAACAATTGGTGATTCTCAATTCCAAATATTTTCTATCTAGATTTTGATCCCTATCAATTGTATATTTATCTTCTAGGCTATCATTTATAGTTATAGCATAAAACGATTTGTATTTATGTGTATTGTAATTAGAAATCTTTCCGTGCCTGTTTACTTGTAATGGTGATCCATAAATATTGGAGTCTTTAACATCTTCATAATTAAGATATTTATATGATAAAAGATCATATCTGTAGTGTTTTTGAATTTTTTTTTCGCGACTCGGACTCTTCAATAAGCCCAATTTAGAATAATCTTTTTTCCCGGAATGAATTAATTGGTCTTTTTCTTCATATGAACCCAATTTTGGTGAGTCGTGATTTTTAATCGTAGGATGCTGATTGACTTTCTTTCTCCATTTTAGAGGTGCTAATCTAGACCATTTGTCATGGGATAAATTGTATTGATAATGGCTCTTTAACCAGTTTTTCCATTCACTCATTCCAGAATTCCGCAGTTTCTTGTGTTTTGATTCTGAATCAAATATTCCTCGTGTATGGAAATAGTCATGGAAATAGTCTTTTATTCTATCCTTAATAAAAGGATATGTTCTGTAGTAATTAAATATGGATTCTGACTTATATTTGTTACTAACTTGGGTTTGCAATAATTTGTAAAACACATAGGCTTGGGACAAAGAAGATAAGTCGCAGTAAATCGGTGAATTACTATCACTACTTATATTAGTAGTATAAGTAGAAAGAGATTTTACAGTCGAAATGAAGGGAATTATATTGGGATTCGTTTCATTAGTATCCTTTTCCTTTATTTCGTCATTGTAAGTGTATCCATTTAAAGTCTTTTTTGTTGAGTCAAGAAAAAATTGTACATTGATCCTGTAAATGTTAGTGATACATAGAAGGATACCCATGTATATTCTTTCAATGAAAGATTTCATAAAAGAGTCCCATTTAGAGATTAATCGGGCACTTCTTCTTTTTTTAGATATTTGCCAAATATGTTTCCGTGATTCGGTTCTTTTATTACTAAAATTTCCCTTGTTAGCACTAATATCTATATCCTCAATATCTGGAGTTAGAGGTTTTTTTTTCTTGTCTTTTCTAATCTTTTCTATTTGATCCCAGATTTTGGTTGTTTTATCAGCCAGATCATTAATTTTTCTTTCTATCAGTGAATCATTTGTCCAATCTCCGGATACAATTCTAATGGGTGATTCATGGATGATCCTATTACTTATTTTGGAATCTTTCTCATTTTGACTTGGTTCTTCATTTTGACTTGGGTCAGAGACTCGTGTTACTCTAAAAAAGAAAAGGAGTTCCTTCACTTTGATTTTTATAAATAGAACTATTTTGATAATCCATCTTATTTTTTCGTTGAGAATCTTTAGAAAACCTTTTATGTTGTCTTTTAGAATTATTAGAAAGAAAAAACCTTTCTTTTTTACTTTTCTAATTTTTTTTTCGAGTGTTTTATGAATGGGTTCAAAAAAGAAAGGTTTTTTTCGGGGAGAGCCAAAGGGCAGTTCTGTTTCCATCCCCCAGATCGTTAAAAAACAGAAATTTTTTTGTTTTTTTCTTAGATCCTTATGATGGGATCGTAGCTTTTTTCTATGCCAAGGTTTCAGAGAGAAAGGAAATAGGATTTTTATCTGAATACCGTCTGTTAACCAATCTTTTGGAAATTCTGTTTCCGATAATTGAACACCATTATATGTGCATTTGACATGCATTTCCCTACTCCATTCGTTAAAATCTTCATACCACTCAGGGAATTGAAATAATAACATACGACCAATATTTTTAACTATTATCAATGAAGGTAATACGATGTATTTTCGAAGAATCGAGTGGGTTACTAATATGGAACTCCTTATTGCTTGAGCAAATATAATATTATCCCAAGTTTCTGCTATTGCTATCCGTTCCTCCTCCTGTCTTTTATCCTCTTTTCTTTTATACTCCCCTTTTTCTTCTTCGTGTTCTTCCTCTTCCTCTATTTTCTCTTTCTCTTTTACCCCTTCACCCACATAATCAGATGTTTTTATTTTTGGGCTTTTCTCCTCCATCCAATTCCTTAAAATTAGGTTCATCATCCTTGAGATATCAAAAGAAAACAAAGGTGTTTTGTCTATTCTGTCAAAAAAAAGGGGGGAGTGTACATCTGTTTGAAACATTTCCCAAGTCACTGTTTTACGTCTTTGAGCCCGCATCGACCCTTTGATTAGATCACGACGAAAATCTGATTGTTGCGAGTAACGTATCAAGGCCATCTCATGTTCTTCTGCTTGATCACCATTTCCTCTTCGATCACCATTTTTTGCTTGATTAGCATTTTCGACTTGATCATCACTATTTTTTTCTTTATTACTCTCGGTGGTATTAATGATATTATCAGTAGTATTGATAATATTATCAGTAGTATTAGTGATAATATCATTGGTATTACTGATATTATCAGTGGTAGTATTGATGATATTATCATTGGTATTACTGATATTATCAGTGGTAGTATTAATGATATTATCATTGGTATTAATGATATTATCAGTAGTATTAATGACATTAGTATCCTCATCGGTATCAGTGTCAGTATAAATTACTACACGTTTGGCTTTTCTTGAACGAATCCCGTGATCATCTGTGGATTCTTCCTGATCATCTTCTTCCTCCTCCTCCTCCTCTTCTTCAAAATCCAAATCAGAAGTCAGTTTGTATAACCATCGAGGAACCTTTTTCTTAATTTCTTCAATTTTAAGATTACTAAATTTTTGATCATTCGGATCAGCTCTAACCATATCGAATACTTTTTCTTCTCCCCCAAAAGCAATTTGTTTGAAACGAGTTCTTGATTTCTCAGCTTCTTCAGCTTCTTCTGTAAATTCACCAATTGAGACTGATGAATCCTCAATGCCTGTAAATGATGATTTTACGTCAAGTTTATATATTTCGTGTTCAAATTCTCGTTCAAACTCTCGATAATCCTTGGAAAAAAGAATACCATGGATCTTATTTATCCAAGCCATTTTGGTAGACCTCCGTGTGGAGGTAGTTGAATCATTCCTAATTGAATATAAATACCCTTTTTTTATTGTTCCACGATAGGGTCCGTTCAAAAGAGGATCGTAAAACTTAGGTAAGCATTCTTGTTCCTCTTCATCATTGCACAATCTGGCCCTTTTTTCGACCACATCGAGGATAAGAGATCCTTTGTCTATAGCTTCGATTCGATTTATGAATTCGTTCCTTAAGTTATCTCTTTGTTTTTTAGTGGTCGAAACCCATTCATTAGAGAGGCCCTCCACAGGTAGTTTTTCCGCTGTGCGAAAAGACATCTTTTTTTGTATCATTTCAAAAAAAGTAGACAAACTAGGTGGATATGTGAAAGATATTCTTTGCTTTCCATCACTTGCACATGTATAAAAAAAATATTGAGACATTTCATTTCTTACAGCATTTGAAAATCGATCATTTTCTATATATCGCAGGGGTCGATTCCATCGTTGATAATCGAAAAGAAGAGACAGAAGGGATTTTTCAATCCATAAAAGTTCATTCTTTTCTTTCTCTTTAAGGTCGAATTCATCTTTTTCCTTTCCATTCAGCCAGATCTCCTCTGCTTCATATATCTTCTTGTAAAGATTCCACCTTTCTTCCTCTTCCAAAGAAATGGAAAGGCCTTCTTCCACAGATCCATCTTCTTCCTGTTCTATCTTATTTGTTTTCGAAACTGTTTCTATTTCTACATTTC